CTTATCACATAAGGCTTTAGCCGTACACTTGAAAGATGGCCCAGAAAATCGAGGGAATGCTTGGACAATTGGTTTATAGAAATCCTATCCGGTTGAGACCAGAAGTCAAAATTACATTGCCAGAAATTTACAAGGTAATACTTCCATTTTTTCATCAGAAGGGGAGTTCCTTTTGAAGCCAGAATCGATTTTCCTTGATATCGGACATAATGCATGAAAGGATCCTTGAACACCCAGAGGATGGTCTGAAAATCATTACGAAAAACTGCTAAAAATTTTTCTATTTTTCGATAAAAATATGTTCGCTCAAGAAAAGATCTATAAGATGCTGGTCGTAAATGAGCAGATTGTTTACGGAGAAAAACAAATACGGATTCGCATTCATATACATGAAAATTATATAGGAACAAGAAAAATCTTTGATTCTCGTTTGAAAAAGGGGAAGTGTATTTATTTTTTTGAGTAAGAGTAATAAGATTATTCCAATTATGATATTCGTAGAGATAGAATCGCAATAAATGCAAAGAGGGGGTATCCTGTATCCAACAGCGAAGAGGTTGAACCAAAAGTTCCAGATGGATGGGGTAGGGTATTAGTATATCTAACACATGATTTAAATGTACTAATTTATCCTCTAAAAAAGGAAATGTTGAATGAATTGATCGTAAATTATGAGATTTTGCTATCTCTTTCCCTTCTGGGGAAGCTACTAATCGTAGTGAAAATGGAATTTCCACAATGACTGCAAAACCCTCTGAGATTTTTTTAGAATAAAAATTCTTCTTATGATCAACAAATTTATTTTGGTTAGAATCATTATCAAAATGAAAAAGAATCAAACGCTTCTGTTGATACATTTGAGTAATTAAACGTTTCGCAATTAGTGAACTGGATTTATTGTCATAACCTAAATTTTCGATAGGTTCATAAAGAACCGATCTATTTAACCCATGATCATGAGCGAGTGCATAAATATACTCCTGAAATAGAAGTGGATATAAGAAGTCTTGTTGTCGAGATCTATCTATTTGTAAATATCCTTGTAATTCTTCCATTGAAAATTAGATTTGAACCAAAGGCCGAAGGTTTCTTGGGGTATCATACATAGTGCGATACAGTCAAAACAAGGTATATAGTCAGAATAGGTACCTTGGAGGCATATAAGCTAATCAACGAATTCTCTATTTCTTTTTTCTATCCAATCGGGTTGTGTTCGTTATTAGGATAGAAAAATAGGTGGAAATCTTTTATTTTTGCAACCCGATCGCTCTTTTGACTTTAGAATAAATTCTGTTTATCAATATACCGCTTCTTTTACACATTCGTCTCCACTCTAAAAGAGTGATATAGTTAATAGTTAGGATTCATAAAAAAAAAATAGGGAATCCACTTATTATGGTTATTAAGAGAGAGAACCCTTTCCCGCATCGGTACTAATTTATTTCTAACGTCTAATTAGATCGGGAAATCATTCGAATTAAGAATAGAAGCTCGTTGCTTTTTGTTTCCTATAATTGGAGCCTTAATGGCTCTATCCATTTATTCACTCGACCTATTATTTTTTGTACCGCTCTTAAGTACAAGACTTCAAACAAGATTTTGTACTGATCCGGTAAAGATGAAGTACTCTTAGAGTTCTTCAATATCAATATATAATAATAATACGACATGCTGTTTTTTCCATTCGTTCCCTTTCAGGATCAGTCGCGGTCTTACAAACTCTACCAACGTTATGGACGAATTCGTTTCTTCATCCAAATGTGTAAAAGATTCTAGCCGCACTTAAAAGCCGAGTACTCTACCGTTGAGTTAGCAACCCGAATTTCTGTAGTTTTGGTGTGTAGATACGATCGGAATAAAAAAATAAAGAGATTGGCTTGCACGACCCCATAGAGATGATATTTCTTGTGTCACATCAAATTAAACTAACCCATCTTTTGCATGGCATGAAGTAAAGTAAAAAAAAATCAGTTAGCAACCCGAATTTCTGTAGTTTTGGTGTGTAGATACGATCGGAATAAAAAAATAAAGAGATTGGCTTGCACGACCCCATAGAGATGATATTTCTTGTGTCACATCAAATTAAACTAACCCATCTTTTGCATGGCATGAAGTAAAGTAAAAAAAAAATCAAACATATTTATGGGTCGGAGATAAATAGATCTATTTATCCACAATCAAATTATATTTATTCAATACACTATTGTCAATATGAACGTTGAGAAAACAAAAGAAAAACAAAAGAAAATAAAAAGGGACTTGTTTGTGTTGGATTGACACTACATAGACAATAAAAGAGTTCGGATGGATAAAAGAAATTAAGTAAAAGTTAAGAATAAGAAGAAAATCTCGAGTTTATCCAATATCCCTAAAGTTACAATAAAAAAGTAAGCTGAGCTTGCTTTTTTGCAGAGTCTCAACAAAAACCACCCAATTGAGGTGAGAATAATTCAAAAATTTTATAGATCCTCCTAGTTCGTGTTCGTCTCTTCACTTCATCTTTTTTCTACCCCTCGCATATCACTTATAAAATAGTTTTGTCGTTAGTTATTTTTATTTTCTATAATATGAGATCCGTTGGGAGCAATAAATAGAGAAAATAAAAATAGTAAATAGGATTAAGATTAAGGTATGAATAGAGCAAGAATCCAGGAAAAAGGCGGTAAATAAAATAGCGAAGAAAAAATTACACAAAGCTAGCTCGCTCCATCTTTTTAAAATCTTTTTTCAATTTTCATATTTTTTTTTTTCTATTTCAAAAATTTCATTTCGTTTAATTAATGCGTAATGCGAAGTTCTTTCAAAATTTCTGCCTTCCTTGAAATATCATAAACAGTTCCTGTAGGTTGAGCACCCTTTTCAAGAAAATATAGAATAGCGGGAACATTTAAATAAGTTTGATTTTTTATCGGATCATAAAAACCCACTTTCCGAAGATCCCTTCCTTCTCTTCGGGATCGCACATCAATTGCAACGATTCGATAGATAGCTCATTGGGATAGATGTAAATGAACAATGCCCCCCTTAGAAACGTATAGGAGGTTTTCTCCTCGTACGGCTCAAGAAAGAATGATTCGAATTTATGTATATTATAATTATACCAAATAGATCCATAAAATCATTGGATATGATTTGATTCGTTTTTTCTTCGTCCCGCTTCCTCCAAAAAATCATTCGTACTTATAACTCAAGTTGGATAATTCTCAAAGAGTTAAAAGGAAACTCTTTAAGGCCCTAGCATTTCGTTTATTGAGTTGTCTCTAACCTCCTTTTTGTCTCATTTAGAATAGAATAATATTTTTGTTTAGATGTCCCTAACCTCCTTTTTGTCTCATTTAGAATAGAATAATATTTTTGTTTAATTCCCTACCCACTGTTGAGACAATCGAAAATGGTGTTTTCTTGTTACGGGATCTTTTATCTTTGTTTTGAATCATTGGGTTTAGACATTACTTCGGTGATCTTTAATCGTCTCAAAACGGCAGCAACATACCTTTTGTGATTTCTTTACTCTCGAAGAATCATACGAATGGTCGATTCCCGTGCGATACACTTTAATTATCGAAATGAAATAGTTTTTTGAATTCCAACAAAATCTCCTGTTGGGCCTGAAACTTTTGTTGAAATTGGATCCTTTCAATTTCTCTATCGAAGATATACTTACGAAGTTGGAATAACTTATTGATTAACACTAACCCTAGATCCTTGCCTCTGAGAAATGAATCAATCATTTATTCTCGAGCTTCATTGTGTACTATTTACTTACAACCCAACTAAAACTAAATAGGGTTTTAGTAGAACAGACCAAATTATGTCGAGTCAAGAGCACCCTATATTCCTATAAAAAAATGATGGATGTAAAAATCCACAGCCGATCATGTCCTTCAAGTCGCACGTTGCTTTCTACCACATCGTTTTAAACGAAGTTTTACCATAACACTCCTCTCGTTTCATTTGGAACAGGTATGAAATTGATTCAATAGGGAATCATGAATAGTCATTGGCTCAATCAAAACATAGTAATCAATACTTTACTTTTTCCAAATGGTATAATTTATCCGGAGAAGTCTCAACGCGGATTCCTTTTTTTAATCCTATATTTTATGAATGAAACAAACAATACTCTTTTTAAGGATCAACAGAGAATTAGTACCCTATTTTTTACTTTAGAGATGGGTAATCCAGGGGCTTTTTCTTTACATTTCGATTCAGAATGCAGCATTGAAAATTGAAATAAATATAGGAGTTAAAGTTTATCTAAGTAAGTAACTTCAATTAATAGGAATATGAGCCAGACATGCATACGCTAAGCGGCCCATCCTTTTTTGAATTTTATTATTTTATTATTATTATACATTGATCGCAAATAGATTTAGTTACATCTGCATGTCATTGGCACTCGATTCGATTTATGATAAAGAAAAGGAAGATATGATTCATCATTATAAATCAAAAAAAAAAATAAGGAATCACAGCGGATTCACCATTACACTCTTAAATATTAAGAATATGAGATTGTTTAAAGAAAACAATCTTTAATTATGATAAAATCGGAATGCTCTGGGACGGAAGGATTCGAACCTCCGAGTCGCGGGACCAAAACCCGTTGCCTTACCGCTTGGCTACGCCCCATTTTTATTCAACACTAATAAACACTAATATCGGTATTGGTTATTCGTCAATTCCCACCCAAACATCGACGGAATCCGTTAGATTGTTGCTAGGATTTAACGCACGTAGTTGTAAAATTAAACTAAATTTATTGATCATTATATAGAATTCAATTAAGATATTGTATGAAAGTATGATTCCTTCTATTTTCGTGCGAGAATTGAAGGATTTTTGATTGGGTGCGTAAAACAAGCAGGATTTTTTCTGTCCACTTTCCTAAATTTTCCCTTATATCGATAACTCAATCAAAATACAATTATCTCCAAGAATTAAATGTTTGTTATGCTTAATATCTTTAGTTTAATCTGTATCTGTCTTAATTCTGCCCTTCATTCGAGTGGTTTTTTCTTTGCTAAATTACCCGAGGCTTACGCTTTTTTCAATCCAATCGTAGATATTATGCCAGTCATACCGGTGCTCTTTTTGCTCTTAGCCCTTGTTTGGCAAGCTGCTGTAAGTTTTCGATAAGATCCTTAATACTGTCCTACAAATACTCAGAATTTATTCACTAAAAAAAGATTCTACCAATTGATAAGATCAGATATTTCTTACATTATGAACCATCAATTCAAACATGGAATTTCTTGGTTGGATCGGGGCGATGAATCTGAATCCTCTTATTTCCTCATTTTGACCTTCAACTTCCAGTGAACAAGAAACTATTAGGGTCCTATAACTAATTGTGAGTATGAAAGAGAATTTTGATACTGAAAGAATCTTTTAGAATTAGAAATGAATTTCTACAAATTATTTCTTTATCTCTAAACCATTTCATTTTTTGGTTTGGTGTAAAAATTGATAATCTATTCCCTTTATTCCCCAAAAAATGATCTTATCTTGGAGATTGTGTAATGCTTACTCTCAAACTCTTCGTTTACACAGTAGTGATTTTCTTTGTTTCTCTCTTTATCTTTGGATTCCTATCTAATGATCCAGGGCGTAATCCTGGGCGTGAGGAATAAAAAAAAGAAAGGATTTTCTCGTTGTTTGATTTATTAATTTGAATTTTCTTATGATTTTCTCTATTCCAGATATCGAATATTGAACTATGATAAAATAAAGAAGGTCTCGAGGTTTTTTGAATTCGAAAGAAAAGATCAAGTCATCAGAAGGAACGGAAAGAGAGGGATTCGAACCCTCGGTACGAAGAACCCGTACAACGGATTAGCAATCCGCCGCTTTAGTCCACTCAGCCATCTCTCCCAATTGAAAAAGGATAATAACTATGTTACCCATGAAGTAAAGTAAAGAAAAACTTTTTCTTTAATTTCGATATATTATATACAAAATACAAAAAAAAAATTTATCCGTTTATCGGCAATTCAATTCTAATTCCGTTTAGATAATATCTCCAATAGAAAAAAAAAAAGAGTTAAAGAAAACCTTTTTGATTTCATCTGAAAGGTTCGTCCTTTCTTTTATTCCCCTGCCTGGCCTGGTCAGTACCGAGCCAGGCCATTTCTCGTTTTGCTCTACTAAATCATTGAGTAAGGGATTTCTCTTGAATTTGAAAACAAAAATACTTGTTATTGAAGCAAGAACCTATAGAATAAGAACAGGGGCTATTTTAATGTCTTATGCTTCTGATTCTTTACTTTTCCTTTTATTTTCTCGGTTTGGAAGAAAAAATCGCTCTATGGAGTGGATTCTTGCAAAATTTCTTGTTATGGAGTAGATTCTATCGCAAAATTTCTTGTTATGCAATAGTTCTATCGGAACAAGCCTGCTATCCCCCAACACAAGAAGGACCTCATTATTTCAACAGGCCCCTATCTCATTAAGTTTCCCCAGTAAAACACCTGAGCACTCTAATTTTCAATTAAAAGGATTTTGTCCTTTCCTTTTCCTATATTTTTTACATATAGTAATGCTCTTGTTCGACAAATGGTCCATTTATATACAATAATCACAATGTTGCGGGTATAGTTTAGTGGTAAAAGTGTGATTCGTTCTATTAACAACTTAAATAGTTAAGGGGTCTTTCGGTTTTAGTAATATTCCGTTCCGATTAAAAACTTTATTTCTTAGAAAGGATTTAATCCTTTACCTCTCAATAACCCATTTGAGGAAGAATATCCATTTTCGTGATTTGTACCCAAGGGTCAATTATCAATTTGAACATTGGAGTATGGAATCACGAAGCATAATTGTTTTTTGAGTTGTATCAATACTTACAATTGAATGAGTATGAGTAAAGAATCCATGGAGGAAGATACAAAAGTGTACTTCTAATCGTAACTAGATCTTCAATTTTTTGTCGAGGTTGAAGCGAAATAGCTATTAAACGATGGCTTTGGTTTACTAAAGCCATCGACATATTATATTGTTTCAGCTCGGGTGGAAACAAAATTTTCTTTCCTCAAGATTCAAGCAAGTAGAAATAGAGAACGAAGTAACTAGAAGGATTTTGAAAAATTCCCCTCTTCTATAGGGATCATCTAGAAAGCGAGTTGTTTTGGATGCATTCATACAGAAAAGCGGACATAGATGTTATGCGTCGAATTTTTTTATTTCGGTTATGGCTTAGATTTTGGAATCCATCCATCTTCCATACCATCTTCCATAAAGGAGCCGAATGAAATCAAAGTTTCATGTTCGGTTTTGAATTAGAGACGTTAAAAATGATGAATTGACGTCGACTATAACCCCTAGCCTTCCAAGCTAACGATGCGGGTTCGATTCCCGCTACCCGCTCCATATTAATTATGATAATGATGCATGTATCCTTAATGTGAAGAAATGTAAATACGCATCTTTATTCCCCTAATATTTCTCAGATACAATCTGATTTTTTTCCAAATATTAAGATAGAGATAGGAAAGGGAAACA